TCAGAAGAATATGTGAGTGATTCATATACAGCATCCCTTTCTTTTATCAACGGTTCCACCAATTGATATGTTTCCACAAATAATTGAAATTCAATTTCTTGATCTGTCTCTTCAATTTTTGGAAACTTATAAAGTTCTTCTCTTAAGCCCCGATCCATGAACCCACAAAATCCTTCAAATTGTATCTGATTCAACCCAGGTATTGTAGACATTTCCCCATTTGCATCCCCGAGCATTTTGAATTTCCCATTTAGCAAAAAAATCCCATTCTTTTCTCATTCTTCATCGAATCATATGAATCGATCTAATAATGATGGAATTGAATTTCTATTCTGTTTACTGAATCACATGAAATTTGATCTAACTCCATATACCATATAATATATATGGGGATGTATGAAATATGAAATGCGTATGAACGGAAGAAGAAAAATTATACTCAAATTTGAATTTATATTTATAACAAACAGATACAGAAAATAATTGATAAATGCCATTTAGCCTTATGGAGTTTTGTATAGAATATCAAAAAAAAAAAATAATTCAATTTCTACCATTATTATGATATTACATATTCCAATCCGATTGAATACCAGAAAAATGAAATGAATTCCTGATTTGATCTGTTCGTTGAGATAAAGACAAAATAATCATAAAATAGATATAGGGGGAGAGTTGATTTTTCTAGCACTTCATTTTTTCATGGATTCCATTGTTAAAAAAATGATTCGCATAGAAGAGAGATGTTTTTACCCACTTTTTAGTTTTTTAGGAGAATATTTAGACTATGATTGAAGTGCGTACGAAAAGAGGGCTTGTATTTATTAAACATGTGCAGATATAGCATTTCTATTTATATATGTCTTTCCTCTTTTCTTTTTATTCCATTATAGCGCTCTAGTGGAGACAACACATGGCGTGCTCTATCAAAAATTCTATTTTTTCTTTAATTTTAATCTATTCAATGAAAAATTGAAACACGATAAGTTCTTGCTGATTCCCTATGGACATCATATCTAGATAGATAAAATACCTCATTAGATAACTATAGCTGTGTAACAACGTATGTTCTGGGGTTTACATAGAATTGCTGTTATATTATTATATTATAATATCTGAAATTCAGAAAGTTTTTTTTTATTGAAAAAAAAAATCAATACTGATTAGTTATGTATCCAGTTTGATTTTATTATACCACTATAAAAAGACAAGTTAAGAAGAATCGTCCATAAATTTGCAGTCAATAGTTAATAGTTAATGGTTCCAATTTATTTGTCCTGAATTTTGACTTTTGTAACTGAGAATCCACATTTTCTTTTTCAATAGAAAATAAAAAAGAAAGGGAAAGTTTTTAGATATTGTGTGTCTTGAGATACTATAATCAATTGAAGGTATGGATACAATCTAAAAATAAAAAGGGGATACTCTCATTTTTTTGTTTGTAGCCTTTTGGCGACATGGCCGAGTGGTAAGGCGGGGGACTGCAAATCCCTTATTCCCCAGTTCAAATCCGGGTGTCGCCTGATCAGCAAAAAACTCGAAATCCTATATTCTGTTTTGCTGATATAACTCGACAAATTTTCTCCAGCAAAAACAAGTGTAAGAAAAGGACTCTTGATACTTTCTTGATTATAAACTTCCGGAGGTTTTGTTTTCTAAAGTTTTGTTTTCTAAAGTGTTGTAGTCTAGGATTCAAGGAAAAACTAGAGTAGTGGAAGGGAATCAGTAAATCTTGATATGGTAGCCCCTCCCCTACTAATGGAGGGGCTACTAGCGGAGTCTTGAATTAGATTGGATACTGGGAGTGTCTAATTAACTAATGAATGGTTGTAGAAGGGTTGGAAGATACTTTGTATACAGACTGATGAAAGTCTCTAAGTGTTCAGGCATACAATTAATATTAGATTGGATGGATAATTGGCTTTTACTTAATGAGGGACACCAAAAGAAAGAATAAGTCTTATTATTGCTACATGTGAGTAACATTCTTTTGATACTTCCAAAAGTGTTACTGCCTATTTTGCTTGTGCTTAATGGTTCTCGATTTTACTAGAAATCATATAAGAACTTGTTATAAGTTATAAGCGGATTTATTGAAGTGTTTCATCAACGGTGGTGTGTCAGAATTCCCTTTTCTTTTTGACTATGCGCCGGTAATTCCACTATTATTAGTGAACAATAATGGAAAAATTCCTTCATATTTATTTCATATTCATAGAGATAGGGGACATAATACACATGGATATAGTAAGTCTTGCTTGGGCTGCTTTAATGGTAGTCTTTACATTTTCCCTTTCACTCGTAGTATGGGGAAGAAGTGGACTCTAGGGGTACTCCTAATTGGTTTGAGGAATCAAACCGTATCAATTGTTTTCAAGATCGTTTTGCAAAGCCTTTTTTTTAAGTATTTTATTAGTCTTCAGTTCGAAATTCTTGGATTCTAGTGAAGTAATGTATTCTATGAATAATATAGATGAATAATACCCTTTCAATCAAAATCAACCAAACATTTCAATAATTCCCATGTTCGTATTTCGAAAGTAAACTTGTTTTTATTTCCTTCCCTCTTTACTCTTACTGTTCAAAGAGAAACAAGTCGTTTTTTTTTTTATTTAATAAGATCTTGCCTCAGTGGAGTCACATATTGCACACTTACCCCCTGTTTTATTTATTATTTTAGGAATTTCATTTATGCCATGCTTTATTGACTCATTTCATATCATGGATCAAAGAAAAGAAGTTAAATTTTTAATCGGTAGGGTCTACCCCTTTTTCGAAACGAAATACGAAGAAAAGTTACCATAGAACTGAACTCTTTGGATCATCTGTCAACTGCTCAATGAATTCCTTCTTTGGAATGTTAAAAAAAAAGATTACTTGATTTTCGTTTTTTTTTTCTTAAATTAATATATGCCTATTCCATTCCATTTTTCCTTCATTTCTGATTATTTTCAATATGAATCTCGGTATCCATCAAAAGAATCAAATCCATGAAATGAAAGAATTAGAAAATCGTAAGACTTGCCTTTCAATTATTTCAGATTGATTGAAATCAACACAAATAAAATAGATCCAGCGAAGAAATAAAATGGAGATACTATGTACATTACATATATTTAATTGATATCGACATGGATGAAGATACATATTGTAGATTCATCTATATTAAGCTTGTATCTTTATACATTACAATAATAGATATAGATAGTATGGTAGAAAGATTCATATATATATATTTTTCTACCATACTATCGAGTTTTATAGGATACTGCTGATTCTAGTCCTTTCATTTTATTTAAGACGTGAAATTGGAATCCTTTTTTTCTTAAATCCTTGATAAAAAGTCAAGTTTCATTCAAATTAATCACTTTGACTGACCGTTTTTACGTATATTATAAGTAAAAAAGCGGTAGGAACTAGAATGAACAGCGCTGTAGCAATAAATGCGAGAATATTTACTTCCATAATTTCATTGTTTTTTTTACTTCGCAATAACTCGGGATTTAATCCCATAGAGATGATAAATTTGTCGCTTGTAAATTCAATGCGATGACTTATATTTCAATGACATCGAATCGGATCAATATCATGAATAACAATATCTAAGCTATCAAATCGATTCACCGTCGAGAATTGAATAGTATAACATAGGAAGATATTTTATCCACACCGAATACAAAATGGGCTTCCTGGTCCAATCAAAAGAATTCCTTTCCTTTATTTATATATATTCTTTTCCACTCTTTCTTTTCGATAATCTACCACCTTCCTTGTACAATCATCTGATGATGTATCATCTGACTGCTTTTCCACTTTCACCGTTTACAAATCGTTTACAAGTAAACCCCAACAAAAAATAGAAAGGAAAAAATAAATAAAAAAAGGATATCGTTGGTAATGCAACTCTGTCATTTGTATCCCCTTTCACAGAAAATGGAGGGATCAATTGATGTATTTTTTTTTATTGCATCCGTCGGGACTGACGGGGCTCGAACCCGCAGCTTCCGCCTTGACAGGGCGGTGCTCTGACCAATTGAACTACAATCCCAGGGAAATAAAGAAAAGTGTACAGCATAGATATTCTTATGATTTCATTCAAGCCATTTTCTATTTAGATTTTAGATTCGAATCGCCGTGTTGTAACAAACAAAGGCGCGAGTGATATATTGATATCCATATGGGTATGCACTTTAGTGAGAGCAGCGCGGATTCCTAGTAACTAGGAATCCTTTCGTTATTGCTAAATAAATCGATCGAGAATCAATTTTAAAATGAAAAAAGAGTCTTTTTTGTTTATTTTACTCTTTCTTTTCATTAAACTTTAGACTTAATGATCCTGATATGAATCTAGATCGTTATCTAGTTCAGAATTTATGGGAACAAATAAATAGAACAAATAAAAAACAAAGAGCGGGAGGGATGGATATATCAGAAAATTGGACTTTTTTGAGTCTTATTCTTCCCTACTTTTTCCCTACTTTTTTTTTCGCTTTTCTGGAAAACAAAATACAAAAAATGGGCAGTTTTTGTTATGGCGGATCAGCGAATTATTGGGCCGAGCTGGATTTGAACCAGCGTAGACATATTGCCAACGAATTTACAGTCCGTCCCCATTAACCGCTCGGGCATCGACCCAGGAAGAATCAATTCTAGGTTTATTGATAATCCATGATCAACTTCCTTTCGTAGTACCCTACCCCCAGGGGAAGTCGAATCCCCGCTGCCTCCTTGAAAGAGAGATGTCCTGAACCGCTAGACGATGGGGGCATATTTGCCTGACCGCGATCATACTATGATCATAGTATGAACAGTTTTTTGAAATTGTCAATATAATGGAATGATATGACTAGACGCGAAACCAAAGCTTTTTCCATCTTTTATGATTTTCCATTTTTGATTCATGATTTATACTCAGTAAATCATTCATTTTAATCCCCACTCTATTCTATATAGAAATGAATTAGATAAATTCAATCTATTATATATATATATATATATAA